TATTAGAATTTTCTGAAAGGTAACTATCCCGCTTTCATATAAAAATTTATATAGAATCTTTGAAAAAGACTTTTTTTCATACTTTATAAAAATAAATAAAAAAGAAAAAGACTTACTGTCTTTAGGATCTGATGCTACACCGCTGCTCAATACCTTAGGGGACCCACTCTATTACATAAGTAGATTCCTAAGATTTATCTCATATTATGATATAAATAAACAGCTCTTGTTGTATCGGTCTAAAACCTTTCCAATTGATCTTTACGGTGCTTCCTCGATCAATTAAATCTTTTTTTATCCATAGAAAAGAGAGTATTTAGGCATATCTAGTTTTCACTTCATATTTCTATCTATGAAGTTGATTTATTTGCTACAGCTGATAAAAAAATCGTTTTGGACGATGCTTATGTAGAAAGCCCTTTTTTTGTGTTTCTAGTATTTCATTGACTAGCTGTTCGTTCTTTTTTTCTATAGTGGAGATAGTCGCACGTAATGACAGATCACAGCCATATTATTAAAAGCTTGTGGTAAAAAGGGGTTTCGTTCTAATGCCCGAAAATAATATTCTAAAGCTTTGGTATGTTCCCCATTACTTGTGTGGATAAGGCCTATATTATAGAGTATATAACTTCGATCATAGGGGTCAATTTCTAGTCGCATAGCTTCATAATAATTCTGTAATGCTTCCGCATAATTTCCTTCAGATTGAGCTGACATCCGTTACGGTCGTCATTCGCTTTAACGAATTCTCCGTTTCAGAACCGTACGTGAGATTTTCATCTCATACGGCTCCTCCTTTAGGTGCATAATGAAAAGAATATATGGAAAATGTCATTATGAACTAAGCGGGGCTAATGTTTTTACAAGAAATCCCTAGCCAACCTTCTTGCAAAAGATCTTTTCTTACTACCAAGTGGGTTCATGCTAGATAAAAAATAAAAAAGGAAACTCTAAAAATTTCTTTGTTCTCAACGCCCCTAAATTTCCAGGAATTAGTCACTTCAACAGTCTTCAATGGTTATACGGGTATCCAAAGTACGAACGAGATGGATGTTTATTGTTCCAACCATTTAAATAAGTCCCAATCCCAAAGAAGAAGAAGAAAGAAAAGGAATCATTTTGAAGAAGGTTTTCGTGTTGTTGATTTCTCGGCGTAGTGCTTCTTCCCCTATGCCTCCTATTCGTATATTGTATTTGTGTAGTAGGATTGATCTGTAATACGGGAACCATAATAGGTAAAAACCTTTTGCTCAATACTAGAATTCATAATTGAAATTGAAGCATCTAAGGCTGCATTAATCGTGGATACATGACAGAAGGGATTGCTTTTTTATATTCTAAACTTCACCTTCAAAAGCGTAGATTTTTTTCAATACTCGTTTTTCTTTCTATTCCAAATCGGCGAGAAATAAAAAAAATAATGATAATCAAATCGCACCATCTCTGTAATAAGTAAATGCCTCTTTTTCTCCGGAAGTTGTCGGAATGACTCGTAATAAGATATCGGCTACAATTGTAAAGGTTTTATCAATAAAATTTCCATTTATACGCGATCTTGGCATAGGTAGTAATCCATTCTATAACTCTTTTTATTTCCTTTACCTTTTCTTTTGTGAGAAAATTTTCTCACAAACAAAGGAATTGTATAGTACGAACTAACATAAAAGCGGATTCGTTAAAATAAAAAACCTTCTATCGACTTCTAATTTTTTCCGGTCAAAAAAGGTATCTATTAACCAAAATCTAAAAAACAGATAATGAATAACTCGCTATTCACCCAGGTACTCAGTCATAATCCTGATGTCGGAGAGATGGCCGAGTGGTTGAAGGCGTAACATTGGAACTGTTATGTAGACTTTTGTTTACCGAGGGTTCGAATCCCTCTCTTTCCGTACTTTCAACTAATTCACCAATCTTACGTGATTGACCACAATCACAATGTATCAAATCAAATAAAAAAGAATAGATATAAAATCTACCTTGTTTTGATTTTGAAATAGATTCTCTATTCCTAATTTCTTTGGTATGGAAAATGCTGGGAAGAGCAAACAAGGGATCCAAACCTCCCTACCAATCTATGATACATGAATAGGAAAAAGATTCCCCGACAAAACCCCTTACCTTGTGCCTTTTTACTCAAAAAAGAGGGCAAAGGGCAGTTGTCCGAACTCTTGTTTTTAGTTATTTTTTTTTACTTAAGTTAGGTTTATTAAGTCTGTCGAGAGTAATATTCTACGACAAGCAATTCATTTATTTTCAAACCGACGCATTTCCTATCTATTATTTGATTGACTAACCCTTCATATTGGAATGTCTGAAGAGTCAGATGGTTTGGCAATTCCTCGGGGGCAGATGAATCAAGAAGATTTTGAACCAAAGTTCTAGAGTTTTGTTCATCCTTCACTGTAATAATATCTCGGGGTTTGCAGCGATAACTTGGTATATCAACTATACCACCATTAACTAAAATATGCCCATGGTTAACTAATTGGCGCGCTTGAGGAATAGTCAAAGCCATACCCAATCGAAAAAGGATGTTATCCAAACGCATTTCAAGTAATTGTAGTAAAACTTGACCTGTTGACCCCTTGGCTTTTCCGGCGATACGAACATATTTAAGTAATTGGCGTTCTGTAAGACCATAATGAAAACGCAACTTTTGTTTTTCTTCTAAACGAATACGATATTGGGATTTTTTTCCGGAGCGTGATTGGTTTCTAAGATCGCTTCCTACCCTAGGCCTTTTACTAGTTAGTCCCGGTAAAGCCCCCAGGCGGCGTATTTTTTTAAAACGAGGCCCTCGGTAACGTGACATAAAGACTCCTTTTTTATTGAAATTGTACAAAACTAAACAAAATTAAAACTGAACTAAATGATAATGATAAATGACGTGAAATCCACTCAAATAAACTATTGGAATACAAAGAGTAAGAAGATATATTCTCTCAATATACAGATTTTTTTTTATTGTATATACAATATATATAAATCAAATAAATTACAAAAATTTTCCTTTATTTTCTTGATTTCTTTTGCAAAGATCTAACCCTTTTACCCAATATATATTCCTATATGGAAGTTTATATGACATAATATAAATGGAGTGGTAACTCTTGGAAAAAGGCTAAAGAAGTCTTTTGAATCTTCTTTAATTTTGAAAGTACATTAAAAATAATGTAAAAAAGTAAAAAAAAAAAACGAAAAAAATATGGAAAAGCCGGCTATCGGAATCGAACCGATGACCATCGCATTACAAATGCGATGCTCTAACCTCTGAGCTAAGCGGGCTCAAATAAAATAGCGCATGCATACAAATTCACTAAACTACTAGATCGTATCAATTAACTAGTCTATTCATATTTTTCCTTATCTATTTAGAATTAATCATATTCTATATATTCTAGAACAGAATATAGCTCAAATAATAGTGACTATCATTAAATAAATAAAACATAACCGTACTTAATTAAACTTAATTACTAGAATATAGCAATATATCGACTTTCTAATTTTTATTTCATTAGTTTCTAAATACAAAAATCTTAATTAGATCAGAAATCTTTTTTTTTTTTTAAGTTAAATGATATCTGATTTGAAATTCTTGTTTTTTTGTGCTAACCTCATGCTATTATTATTATTTTATACTTTTTGTCTTTAATATTTATTTCTAATATTATAGAATTATTAGAATTACTTTTCGAAATGAATGGTCGAATAGAATTTTTTCGAATTATTCGAATTTCAAATCTACGAAGTCGACTTAGAATCTTTTTCCATTACACATTGTAGAATTCTAAGTTTCAATAATAATCATAAATTTATTTTCATGGAAGTGAAAAAAAAAACGAATCGACCGTTCGACTATTTATTCAAATTTAAGACAAAGATGATAAAAGGAAGAACATATATATGTTATGTAATATATAACCATATTGAATTGCAAATACAAAAATGATAGAATCTTTGTTGATTAGACTAAATCAAAATGGATGGGACTAAAAAAAATGAAATAAGATACCAAAGAAATAAAATAAGTATCTATATGTAATGAATTCCAAGGTTTCGGCATAAGAAAAAGTGGAAAGACATCATAATGAGATCCTAATCTCAAAGCAAAAAAGGGGATATGGCGGAATTGGTAGACGCTACGGACTTAATTGGATTGAGCCTTGGTATGGAAACCTACTAAGTGATAACTTTCAAATTCAGAGAAACCCTGGAATTAACAATGGGCAATCCTGAGCCAAATCCTGGTTTACGCGAACAAACCTGAGTTTAGAAAGCGAGAAAAAGGGGATAGGTGCAGAGACTCAATGGAAGCTGTTCTAACAAATGGAGTTCACTACCTTGTGTTGATCAAATGATTTACTTCATAGTCTGATAGATCCTCAGTGGAACTTATTAATCGAACGAGAATAAAGATAGAGTCCCATTCTACATGTCAATACTGACAACAATGAAATTTATAGTAAGATGAAAATCCGTTGACTTTTAAAATCGTGAGGGTTCAAGTCCCTCTATCCCCAACTCTACTCCCCCAAAAAGTCTGTTTGACACCTTACCCTTTTTTTTTAGTTATTCAAGAATTCATTATCTTTTTTCATTCATCCTACGCTTTTACAAACTATAATTTCTTTTCTTATTATATACAAGTCTTGTGGGATATATCATACACGTACAAATGAGAAAGAAATATCGATTTGAATGATTTAGAATCTATAGCATTTTTCGTTTTAAAACTTAGAAAGTCTTCTTTTCGAAGATCCAAGAAATTTCCCGGTCCAAAACTTTTTTTCATTTACTACTTTTGCGTTTCTTTTAATTGACATAGACCTAAGTTATTTAGTAAAATAAGGATGATACTTCGGTAATGGTCGGGATAGCTCAGTTGGTAGAGCAGAGGACTGAAAATCCTCGTGTCACCAGTTCAAATCTGGTTCCTGGCATAGGATTTATTAGTTTTGCTAAGTTTGTATTCTTCAAATTAAACGTATCTTTAG